GGTTCTGTATTGCAAGTCAACCCTACTACACCAGTACCAATAGGCGGCATAGGGGAAGAGGCGCTACGTCTAGGAATCAGCAACACGAAAACTTTGTTATAAACTGCCCCCTTTCCTTAGCGGGATCGGGACTAAGAAGAATGGTTGGGATAACAAACATCCATCTCGTTCGTACTGTGGATACCCGTATAACCATCGAAGACTGTTGAAGTGATTAATTCCTGTAAATTAAGGGGCGTTGAGAACAAAGAAATTGTTGGAGTTTCCGGTTTTATCTAGTACCAACACGCGTGATATTAAGAAAAAAGCTTTTGCAGGAAGGTTGGCTAGAGATTTCTTGTAAAAACATTAGCCCCACTTAGTTCATAATGAGAATATTTCAATCTTTTTTGATTTCATGGATTATTCTCATAATGCACATAAAGGAGGAGCCGTATGAGATTTTCATCTCATGTACGGTTTTGAAACGGAGAATTCTTTGAATCGAATGACGACCGTAACGGATGTCAGCTCAATCTGAAGGCAATTATGCGGAAGCTTTACAGAATTATTATGAAGCTATGCGACTAGAAATTGATCCTTACGATCGAAGCTATATACTCTATAACATAGGCCTTATCCACACAAGTAACGGAGAACATACAAAAGCTTTAGAATATTATTTTCGGGCACTAGAACGAAATCCGTTCTTACCACAAGCTTTTAATAATATGGCTGTGATCTGTCATTACGTGCGACTATCTCTACTATAGAAAGAAAAAAGTAAAAGAAAAAAAAAGGAGGGGGGGGTAAAGAGCAAATACACTAATAAATACTAGAAAAAAAAAAATAGGCTTTCTACATATGCATCGTGCAAAAACGATTTTTATCAGCTGTAGCAAAGAAAGAAACTTCATAGAAGTCGAAATATGAAGAAATCGATATGCCTAGATAGTTTATTCTATGGATAAAGGATCTAATTGATAGAGGAAGCACCGTAAAGATCAATTCGCGAGGTTTTGGGCCGATGCCGATCCAATAAGAACTGCTTATTTATGTCATGATATGAGATAAAAGTAAGGAATCCACTTATGTAATAAAGTCGATCCCCTAAGGTATTGAGCAGCGGTGTAGCATCAGATCCCAAAGACAGTAAGCCTTTTCTTTCTTAGGAAGAAAGGGCTTTTTCAAAGATTCTATATCAATTTTTATATGAAACCGAGATAGATACCTTTCAGAAAATTCTAACTATAGTGGAAATGCTTCTATGTTATTCTTCTGACGGTGGGAGAAAAGATAAAATGAAAGCAAAGCTGATTATTAATTTAATCAAAAGTCAAGTTTGAAACTCATGCTCATGGAATTAACCTCTTTTGGTTAACCCCCCCAAAAAAAGAATAAAGATAAAGATCGATCTATGAGAAATCTCATTCAATTCGATATACTAGATTCAAAAACCCGGGACACCAAAAGAATTGATTGCCGAGCCGTATGAGGCGGGAAACTCTCAAGTACGGTTCTAAGGAAAGGAATTGAACCACCTATTCCGACCGGGGGGAACAGGCCGTTCGACAGGGAGATTCTGAAATTGCGGAGGCTTGGTTCAATCAAGCTGCCGAGTATTGGAAACAAGCTATTGCGCTTACTCCTGGTAATTATATTCAAGCGCAGAATTGGTTGAAGATCACGGGACGTTTCGAATAAGAAACTCTCTGTTTATTTATTTAGAATTTTATTTCTTTAGAATTTCGATATCTATTTTCGTTTGGTATAATTAAAAATTAATTGTCTGTTAGCCCTATCAGTGGAATAGAAAAGGGATCATTTATCTGGTAAGAAACAATCAAGGAATTTCATTATATCCTTTCTAAGATCGTTCTATTTCGTCTGGGATTTCGTAAGGATAAACGATACAGGGATACGGTAGAAAATGTATTTTTCTCCTATTCTATTCAAATTAATAAAAGAGACCCCTCGCAGGAATGTCTCTTATCCTAGTAATTACTAATGACTGCTTGGAATAAAGTAATATGTTCTATATACGCCATTAAAGTAGCAGCTTCATTTCGGGACTTCTAATTGAGATATGAATACACTAAGGTTGTACAAAAAAAGGGTTTTTGACAAATTTTAAGCCCGTAAAGGGTTTTATAAGATTAAAAAATATTCAAAAGGTCCGTTGAGCGCCTCCTGGATATGTCATAATAGATCCGAACACTTGCCCTGGATCGACTTCCAGACATAATTGCTCTAGTGAATAACTAAAGAAAATAAATAGATGGGAGATAGAAGTAGAAGAGAAAGAAACTAATTCTAAGCATCTCTCATAGGTTCACTAATCACTGGACTGACTGTTGGCGGGTTTCTTTGTATGTGTTGTCCGGAAAGAGGAGGACTCAATGATTATTCGTTCGCCGGAACCAGAAGTAAAAATTTTGGTAGATAGGGATCCCGTAAAAACTTCTTTCGAGGAATGGGCCAAACCGGGGCATTTCTCAAGAACCATAGCTAAGGGACCTGA